AACGTGAATTATTGACCGATTCTCCAACGAGACAAACGGTGAGTAATTATTGGAGAAATGGATCGAATAATCATCCCCCCTTAGTTCTTTCTGGATCGTTACCTTCAACTGTAGCTTCCCAACCCAATTTGGAATTGAAACGTCAGTCCATTCAAGTATCAGGGTGGCTTCCTGCTCAGAGATATACCGAACTTCCCTCATTAGGCGAGGGGGTTTACGTTTGTGGTGTAAACCCATTCCTGAGTCGTACAGCAACAACTCTAATGCGGCGTAGGAGATGCGAATTGATCGGAGCACCTTTCCCTATTGGACCTGATGGAACACGTGCTTGGATCGAGAAAATTTGTTCCGTCTTTGGCGTCAAACCCGAGGGTTTGGAGGAAAGGGAAAACCAAGTGTGGAATAATCTGAAAGATTATCTCGATTTACTGCGCGAAAAATCTGTCTTCTTTATGGGGGATAATCTCTTGGAAGTATCTCTATCGAGATTTTTGGTAAGATGCGGAATGATCGTTTATGAAGTAGGTATTCCATACATGGATGAACGATACCAGGCTGGTGAATTGGCACTTTTGCGAGATACATGCAGTAGAATGTGTGTACCTATGCCGCGTATTGTAGAGAAACCGGACAATTATAATCAGATACAACGTATGCGTGAACTAGAACCCGATCTAGCCATTACTGGAATGGCTCATGCTAATCCGCCGGAAGCGAGAGGGATTAATACGAAATGGTCAGTCGAATTCACCTTCGCCCAGATTCATGGGTTTACCAACGCAAAAGATTTACTCGAACTTGTTACCCGTCCCTTGCGACGCAACGATAGTTTGAGGAGTCTGGGTTGGACGAACCTGTCCGTATGAACGAACTGTTCAATTTATTACAATATCTACTATATTAGAATGAATCTGTCGATTGAAACGAAGCATAATATTACGTTCCTAATCATAAGATATTCTCACTATGATTAGGGAGGATCATTGATAAATACCATAGTAAATGTTACTCTATCCGTGGAACCGTTTAAGAAGCAGAATCCAATTCAATTGAACCGAATCGATGATTCCAGGTGGGTTATGATAACATTCGAAAGCTTTAGATTGCTCTTTCCTCCGTCACAGGTTTCGGTACTAGCATGGATAGGTACGACAGGTCCGTTCGTACTATTTGGATTCTATTATGGATTTCCCACCACATTACCCATCGGTATTTCTCAGATCTTGTCCATAAGATCCTTCCTCTTGGAAGGGAGCCTTGGTGGTACAGTATCTGTGATTGGTTCGATGACGGGGCAAATAATAATATTTCTATCAATATACTGTTCGCCACTGTATATGATGCTGGTGAAACCTCATGCAGTAACTCTTTCGGTTCCACTGTATACGCTATTTCATTGGTATCGAACCAAAGATCCTTCTAAATCTAAGACTTTGCGTCCTATTCATTCAATAACTGATGCTAGGATTCGTAACATATTTATCGATGGCTTCATATTCCAACTGTTGAATCCTATCCTTCTACCAAGTCCTGCACTAGCAAGAATGGTGAACCTTTTCCGTTTCCGCTACAGTAACAATGTATTTTTCCCGATAAGCGGTATTCTGGGTTGGGTGGGGGGTCACATCTTATTTATCAATCTAGCCAAGATGCTCCTGGTTCGTATAGAACGTGACTCACCCATACCCTACGTATTGATAAAGCGTATTCTATATCGAACTTTTAGTATTATTATTTCGATCATTCCGTTACTGCATTTGGGTAGATCTCCAGTACCTCTCTCTACCAAAAAATTCACCGATGAAATTGTCTCACATAATAAGTCGCTTAAAAATTTGCAGGACGAATTATTATGGCTTCATAAACCATGGCCCACTCCTTTTTTCGATCGATACAGATGGAACCGACCGTTGCGATATATCGAGAATAGTAGGTTTAGTCGCAACGGTTTCGTGAAAGAACGAGTATCTGAATATTTTTTCGACAAATGCCTAACCGATGGTAAACGGAGAGTATCTTTTACATCCCTACCCAGTCTATCCATATTTGGGAAACAATTAGAGAATTGTACCGATACCTCAGACGCATCCGCATCAGTATGTGATTATTTCGGGGAATGGATCGATACCGAGAAAGAAGAAATAAATGCTTTAAATAATGAGTTCGAGGATCGAATCGAATCTGTGGAGAATGGATCTACTATTCAGGGAGCGATGGAAAAAAGAACTGGATTGTATCATAATAAGGGTAAAATCTTAGTCAAAGTTTACGACCCTTCTCTGAATGGGTTATCCCGTACGAAAGTACCAATTCCAAAATCGCCCTGGCTTTTGTCTGATCTGATGGATCCGAAGAAAAAATCTACGAGCGATTACGCAGGGAGAGGTGCGAAACGTATCAGGAATAGAATCAGGAATTGGATGTCTACTAACTATCAAGGATTGGAGCGTGAGAAGTTTCCGCTACCTTGGGATCCAATACCTACGAGTGCCCAACAAAGGTTTCTGTCTGTTGTTAGAGAATCTGAGGATCCGAGAATTAAGGAAATATCAAATGGGATCGATCCCATTGAAGCGGGAACTCAGGAATTACATACGACTTGGGAGCATGTATTCAAACTTCCCCTTTTGGAACAAGCTATATTTTTCAGTCATTCGGAACGAGAGGCTGAAGATTCAATTCCACCAAATTCTCGAAATATATCTCCGAATACCTCTACCGAATCAAATGCTTCTACTAGATCGGGAGATGCTTACTTCTCTGCAGGGGAAACAGTATCTACGATCTCTCGAATCGAAGAGATGCAGAAAAGATTGCCTCGATATAATTCGATATTGAGATTTAATAGAATCGATGCTGTGAATACGAATACCGATATTCGTCAGAGGAAAATGAAAAATTTGGGGTTTAGTCTCGCGAAAGCGAGGGTAAAAAGACGGATTGTGAAACGTTTCTCGAAACAGTCGGATTTTCGTCGTAGATTAGTGAAAGGTTCTATGCGTGCTAGGAGGCGTAAAACTATAGTATGGAAGATGCTACAATCTGGAACGCATTCCCCTTTCTTTTTGAGGATGATGGAAATACCCACCCCTCTCCAATCCTATTCCGGTGTATCGGGTACGATCAAAAGCAAAAAGAATACTCTGGGTATTGAAGAGGAATCAATATCTCTACCTCCGAGAAGGGAGAGATCGAAGGCTGATCGTTCGGCAATAGCAGCTGGCTTGGACTCTTCATTCGTTCAGAGCGGGAGAAGTATCCTATTGATTATCCAATCGAGTCTTAGGAAATATGTCGTACTACCCATACTAATAATGGGTAAGAATATTGGTCGTATATTACTATTCCAATCCCCCGAATGGAATGAGGATTGGACGGAGTGGAATCGAGAAATACATATAAAATGTACTTATGACGGTATTGAATTCTCTGACACACACTTACCCGGTCGCTGGTTCAGAGAGGGCCTTCAGATAAAGATTCTATATCCCTTTCGTCTAAAACCCTGGCATACTCGTAGGGGAAGATATATTAATCCTTCCGGAGATAAGGGGGAGGTACAGAAAGATTTACCAGCCCTTGCAAAGCGAGGAATGGTAAGTTTCGGTTATCTAACAATCTGGGGGTATCAAACTAATTTACCCTTCGGTGATGTGAAGAAACAACCCTCTTTTTGGAAACCTATCGGTAAGGAATTGAAAAAGATATTGATAGATAGTTTCTTGCCAAGAATCGCACGGATATCTGATGCGTCCTTCAAAATTACCAACGGGTTGAATGATATTTCAGGGATAAATACTAAATACACTAAATCAGGGAATGATGTATCCAATAATACCCGAACTACTAATCAATATTTAGAGAGTGGTGGAGTGGATAATCTCGCGGTAAAGGCAGTACCGATTGAGATTGGACGTAGCAGTAGTGGAAATCTGTTGAATAAACTCAAGGATCAATCCGAACTGCGATTTGAAAATATTCAAGATTTCGGTGATAACATTATAGCTTCGGTGGCTGATGAAACTGAACGAATAGTTGAACAATCCCATACTGAGGAAATAGAGAAACATCTGATACTGAAGGGAAGGAATCATAAATATTCCACCAATGCAGGATTGGTATGGAAGAAACAATCGATTCAGATTCGGCAAAGATTATTACAATTTCGTAGAACAGTCGTGGAATTTATTCAGGGATGGTCCCACTCGATAAGTAACTTATACAACACGATATATCGGGATATTTCTCGACGTTTAATTCACCCCATTCGGTCCGATATACGACTGATGGTAAAACTAACAAAAGATCTTTTCATAATCTTTGGTGAGACGCATCAACCTTCAAATGTTGCTAAGAATGGGCAGGATCTTCGGGCCGATCATGGTCGGAGTGTATCATCTATCTCCCAAGCGTATGTATTTCATAGGTTACGGTACACGATGAGTCGGATCGGGTTGGATTTATACTCCCGGGTGCGATACCCAAAGGGAGAGGATTGGGAATCATTAGTGAATGATGGGCGGGGAGTTCCAGAATCAGGAGATCCTGAATGGAGCGGGTGTAGCTTCATTCACACTCATCCCAAAGATTCGGAAGCGCAAGGACTTATTGAAGAACCCAAAACTTTCAATGAGAAGGATTGGGATGAATGGTTACACCGTTTCAACAGATACAATTCACACTCAAGGGTATGGTATAGAATAGCGCCGCAGGAGTGGAGGGTTGGGGTTAATAAGCATTGGGATCCAGAGCATAATTATACCAATGGGCGGAAAGAACATAACCTACGCGGGGGGGGGGGGGAGGAATATTCCGCATATCCAGAAAATACTCTATTGAAACGACAGGTAAGTAATATCAGTAAACGCTATAGGTTTAATGATCCAGCATATAATTTCATTGATTCCACGGTGAATTCGGATACGAAGGAATCGCCGATGCGACAATGCGAGAAAGAGGAAGGGATTCTTTCTAATAGTCACATTCAGAGAATACGTCAATACTCTGTCTCTAATGGGGGAAGGGAAAGGGTTAGTATCTTGCAGTCTCGATCAGATAGTAATATTGATTTCGATTCAATGCTATGGTTGGTTCCGGATTTCGCAGAGACAAAAAACGTGTATGCAGCCGAGTCTGTACTTATACCTAAAGCTTCTATTCTACGAGGGAGAAGCCGTTCCTCTATGAAGGGTAAATTGGGGATAAATTCCCGATACGAGGGCCAGGGAATGGAATCAGAAGAACCACTTCTGAAGGAGAGGGAGAGTCATTACCATATCTTCCAATGGAGATGGAAATCTAAGGCATTGGAGAGGGGAATGCAACGGATAAAGAATCTAGCATCTATTTCGAGTATAATGGAGAATGAAGAGAATATTACTGCATTTTGTGATAGGATGGGTATAGATGCAGATTCATCGAATAGATTTTTTACCGAGGCTAAGCACGAATTCCTGAACCAATCCCTAACCGTTTCGGCACACCGTTTACCGCGAGTGTTAGATGACCAGATGCTAATGTACAAAATGGTGAGTACTTTGCTGAAATTTAGGAATAGGTTCGAGAGAAGAATAGATGCAGATGTATCCAGTCAATGCATACCGTGTTTAATGACTATTAATAATGGAGAGAGGGCTTTTTCGGATCCGTACAATCTCGAAGATCTTTCGCTTCCGGGACGCCGTCGAGAACTACGGGTTTTAAGACCTCTGGTACTGGAGAAACAATATGTGGATCCTGATCGGTGGGTTAGAGAAACGGATAAATACCGAGAATTCAATCCCTCAGATCGAACCCGTATTATTAAACGTTTCCTATGGCCCATCCATCGATTGGAAGATTTAGCTTGTATGAATAGATTTTGGTTCGATGCAAATAATGGGAGTCGATTCACCATGCTGAGGATTCGCATGCATCCTCTGAATTGAATTAGGGATGGGGGGGAGGGAATAGGTACTGTTTGATCGAAATTGATGAACCATTACCTTTACTATTGGTTGGGGAAGGAATAGTTCATCAATATTGGGGTATTGATCAGTGAGTAATCATTACGAAAATTCCTTTCGATCGTACCAATAATAGAATCTCGTACTATCTCACTGAGGAGCAATTATTTCTATGGGTAGAAACATACCCTCCCATTCGTCGTTAATTTACGATAAAGGATCTATTGAGTTTCAAATATACCATCCAACGAATCGAGTCTTGAGACTCACGCTTCATTTAAAACAACATTCCAAAGACTATTCGTCCCAGAGGGGGTTACGTAAAATACTGGGAAAACGCAAGCGCCTCTTAACTCATCTAGCTAAGAAAGATACAATTCGTTATGAAAATTCGATTGGTCGATTAGGTATTCGTGGATCGGGAACCTGTTGATCCAATCCATGGATATTGAGATATAATCATCCATCAGGTTTTTCCACCGATCCCGATAGGGGTTGGGTATCTATGGATAGGTTTGTGGAATCATAGGGGGAAGTAACGTATGACCGTGCCTACTACGAAGAAAGACCCCATGATAGTGAGTATGGGTCCGCATCATCCATCAATGCATGGTGTTCTTAGACTTATTGTTACCTCGGATGGTGAAAATGTTATCGATTGTGAACCCGTATTGGGTTATTTACACAGAGGGATGGAAAGGATTGCCGAGGGTAGAACAATTATACAATACCTACCCTATGTAACACGATGGGATTATTTAGCTACTATGTTTGCGGAAGCAATAACAGTAAACGCACCAGAAAGATTGGCCAATATTCGAATACCTAGAAGAGCCAGTTATATAAGAGTGATTATGCTAGAATTGAGTCGCATAGCTTCCCACCTGTTATGGCTCGGACCTTTCATGGCTGATATTGGTGCACAAACTCCTTTCTTTTACATATTCAGAGAGAGAGAGATGGTATATGATCTATTCGAAGCTGCTACGGGTATGCGGATGATGCATAATTATTTCCGTATCGGGGGAGTAGCTGCGGACCTACCTTATGGTTGGGTGGATAAATGTCCAGATTTCTGCGATTATTTCCCGTCAAAGATTGATGAGTATGAGAGACTTATCACGAATAATCCAATATTCCTGGAACGAGTGGAAAAGATAGGTGTTATTAGTAGGGAAGAGGCAATAAATTGGGGTTCATCAGGACCTATGTCACGAGCTTCAGGGGTTCAGTGGGATCTTCGTAGAGTGGATCATTACGAATGTTACGACGAATTGGATTGGCAAATCCAATGGCAAGAAGAGGGAGATTCATTAGCTCGTTATTCGGTACGAATCGGAGAAATGAGAGAATCCGTGAGGATTGTTCAACAAGCTCTAGAAGCTCTTCCGGGGGGTCCGTATGAAAATTTAGAGGCTCGACGACCCAATGAGAAGAAAGATTCGGAATGGAATGATTTTGATTATGGATTCGTTGGTAAGAAATCCTCCCCCACTTTCAAGTTGCCTAAACAGGAATATTATGTAAGAGTGGAAGCTCCTAAGGGAGAATTAGGAATCTTTCTAATCGGCGACGATAGTGTCTTTCCCTGGAGATGGAAAATTCGTCCACCCGGTTTTATTAATTTGCAAATACTTCCCCAATTAGTGAAGGGTATGAAATTAGCAGATATTATGCCAATACTGGGCAGTATAGATATTATTATGGGAGAGGTTGATCGTTGAAACGGTAATTGATGCAACGGATTTTGAAGGACGAATTGTCGGTTTATTCCATTCATTGGGGTTTTCAAAACATTTTCTCGATTCCATTTGGATCCTAGTATCCATCCTGACCCTTATATTAGGAGTTACAATAGGAGTATTAGTGATTGTGTGGCTCGAGCGTAAGATATCGGCGGGGATACAACAGCGTATCGGACCCGAATACGCCGGTCCTTTGGGAATTATTCAGGCTTTGGCGGATGGGATAAAGCTCCTGTTGAAAGAAGATATCATTCCAGCTGGGGGAGATACTTGGTTATTCAATACCGGACCAGCCGTGGTAGTTACACCCATTCTTTTGAGTTGTTTGGTAGTACCATTTGGAGAACATATCATTCTAACCGATTTGGGTATAGGTCTTTTTTTTTGGATCGCTGTTTCAAGTATTGCTCCCCTCGGTCTCCTTATGGCAGGGTATGGATCGAATAATAAATATTCTTTCCCGGGTGGTCTTCGAGCTGCTGCTCAATCTATCAGTTACGAAATCCCCTTAGCTCTATGTGTATTATCCATATCTCTACGTGCGATTCGTTATGAGGAAGCTTTTTCTACTTCCCGGGAAAAGCCATTCATTGGGTAATGGGTCAATATCTCTGGGAGAAGTATTTTATTCCCCCTATACCCCCTCAACCAGATAACTTGATAGTCATATGGGTGAGATCGAACAGCTGACTGCAGTAATAGGATCAAGTCCCATCCTCTGCGTGCGAGAGTGAAAGCATGCACAACCGGCGGAAGCTGTGTGCCCTGGGTGTAAAAGATTATTCATCAAAGCCTGGCAGCGGGTGCAAAGGATAGATATGGATTTATCGATCCCATATCTGAAATCTAGCAAGGGTGGATGGTTAGGAACACGAAGATACGCGAAAGATTGGTGAAAAAGATACATAAATCTCACCCGAGGTTTCGAATAATCGGATAGGGACTTGGCACTGGTAGAGGTGACTGAGTAGTACTTCCCTAGAACCTCAATCTTAAGTATATCCCTATCTACTAAAACAATGACTATCCGGGACGAAGCAATCCTTTCAACAGTTCTCAACTTTCGGGGAGATAAACTAATAAAATGTCCCCCTGGTAGGGATTAGTTCCAGCAAATGCTACAGAACCTTCCCGATATGCATAATATCCTCCGGGCGAATGGTGGGGATGGAGATTATGCCAAAGTATCTCCGGAGTAATTGGAATCTGTATCTGATAAAGAACCGGAAAGGTTGAGATAGATTCGGAAGCTTCTTATTCTTCATAGCCGACGGAATCTCGTTGGTTAATCGTAATATACTTTTACAATCATTTCCACGTGTATCTGATACAAAATATTACTCTCAATAACCATTGAGGAGCCGTATGAAGCTAAAGCTTCATGTACGGTTTTGAAATAGGGATGGGAACAGCACTGTTACCATCGACTATATTTGTCCAATAGTTTAAGTACGGTTGATACGGTTGAGGCACAGTCCAAATACGGCATTTTGGGATGGAATTTGTGGCGCCAACCCATAGGTTTCATAGCCTTTCTTATCTCTTCCCTAGCGGAATGTGAAAGATTGCCCTTCGATTTACCGGAAGCGGAGGAAGAATTGGTAGCGGGTTATCAGACCGAATACTCGGGTATAAGATTCGGCTTATTCTACGTCGGTTCCTACTCGAACCTATTAGTTTCTTCATTATTTGTAACAGTTCTTTATTCGGGCGGATGGGATCTCCCGCTTCCACTGTCGCCAATCCTCGATCATATTACTTGGGGTTTCGATAATGGAACTTCCGAAGTACTCAATATTGTAATAGGTGTTATTATTGCATCAGCCAAAGCCTTTTCCTTCACATCCGTTTCCATTATGGCAAGGTGGACATTACCTAGGGTACGAATGGATCAATTATTAGATCTCGGTTGGAAATTCCTTCTACCCGTTGCTCTGGGAAATCTATTGCTGACGGCTTCGTTCCAACTTCTACTATTGGAATGATCTATTCATTCCCAAGCTCTGTCCCGAGTTGTTTGATTATACATTCCCCAGATTGGGGGAGAAACTAAAATTAGTTTCGAGGATATTGCCATATGTTTCCTATGGTGGATGGGCTCCAAAATTACGGCCAACAAGCAGTACAAGCTGCAAGATACATTGGTCAGGGTTTTATGGTTACCTCGGATCACATGAATCGTTTACCCACGACTGTTCAATACCCTTACGAGAAACTGATACCATCGGAACGATTTCGTGGACGGATTCACTCTGAATTTGACAAATGCATTGCTCGCGAAGTATGTGTCCGCGTGTGTCCGATCAATTCACCTGTCGTGGATTGGGAGTTGAGGAGGAGCGTAAGGAAGAAACAATTAAAAAGTTACAGTATCGATTTTGGAGTTTGTATATTCCGTGGAAATTGTGTCGAATATTGCCCCACGAATTGTTTGTCCATGACCGAAGAGTATGAACTTTCAGCTTATGACCGTCACGAATTAAATCATGATCAAACTGCTCCGGGACGTTTACCAGTATCAGTGGTTCGGGATCCAACAATTCAACCTATTCCGAGTTTAGTTTCTTTGTCTAAGGGTTTTACGGAAGGACATCCCAGTCCGAGAAGCGTTACCAATTCCACGAATTAGTATGAGACTTAGTAATGGAACGATTCCCCGATCCACTCCTTCGACAGAATCACTGATTGAGTAATAATAGGGGTTTTTTGTAGATAGAGATATTTCTATTCGATAGAAATATCTCTATCCGCTGAAGGAAGGGGCAGGGAGTGGTAGAAAATCCATTTCGATCCATAAAATTATGATATAGGAAAGATATTTAAATCATTTCGAATAATGGATTTCTCTGAATCAATTCATAGGATCCTTTTGGTAGTTGTAGAATCAGGTATCGTATTAGGAAGTTCGGGAGTGGTATTACCTACCAATATAGTGCATTCCGCCTTCTTGTTAGGACTCGTCTTTGTTTGTATATCTCTCCTATACCTTGCATTGAATGCAGATTTCGTAGCCGCTGCACAAGTGCCAGTTTATGTAGGAGCTGCAAATGTTTCGATCGTCTTCGCTGTGATGCTAATCAATAAGTCACGGGACGAAAATGTATCTTCGCCCCGAAATGCGGGAGACAATATCACCCTATCAGTCTGTACAAGTCTTTTCTCGCTATTGATCGTAATGATTCTGAACACACCATGGCCCGGGATTTACCCGATCGAACGATCGAATGGGATTGTGGAACAAGTTCCAGCGAACAGTGTTCAACTCATTGGGTTTCAATTATTAACCGATTTTTCGCTTCCGTTTGAGCTTCTTTCCATACTTCTCCTAGTTGCTCTAGTAGGAGCTATTGATATAGCTCGTCGAGATGGAACGGTTGGGGTACCAGATGATGAGATTTCACGATCCAAATAGAATTACTCCCCATTCTGAGTGGTACGAGGCTTTAGGATTCGATGTATTAGGTTTCTAAGGAGTTAATCACTCATGCTCGAACATGTACTTATTCTAGGTGCTTATTCATTCCGTGTCGGATCCTACGGATTAATCACAAGCCGAAACATGGTTAGAGCACTTATGTGTCTCGAATTAATCCTCAATGCAGTCAATATCAATCTCGTAACATTCCCCAATTACTCTGACCCTCAGCGGATAAAGGGAGATATCTTTTCCGTTTTCATCATAGCCGTTGCAGCTGCGGAAGCAGCCATTGGATTAGGTATTGTTTTAGCTATACATCGTAATCGAAGATCGACTCGTATTGATCAATTCAATCTGTTAAAATGGTGATTAATGGTGGTTCGACTCTGAATGGATAACCGTGAAGTTATATGCTCGTTCCATTCGTACCACTCCTCATTCAATCCCTGCTTCATCCTTCCCCAGTAGTGGAGAGAAAATAATCTATTCGTACCTTAACCTATACTGGATCTTTATCCCCATTACTGTTTGATGAGTAATAATACATTCCGGGTTCCAGGCGTTTCCGAAGCTAGAAATCCTTTCGCTCGATTAACATTATGATACACAGAATCAATTGGAGCAAATGAAACCGATGGCACATTCAGTAAAAATTTATGATACATGCATTGGTTGTACCCAATGCGTAAGAGCTTGTCCTACAGATGTCTCAGAAACGATACCATGGGATGGGTGTAAAGCTAATCAAACCGCTTCTGCTCCTAGAACGGAGGACTGTGTAGGTTGTAAAAGATGCGAATCTGCTTGCCCAACAGACTTTTCGAGTGTACGTGTCTATCTGGGACCTGAAACAACTCGCAGTATGGGTCTGGCTTACTAGCTGCTCTCCAACAAGAAGAGATTATTGAATCAGTTTCGTCTCACACCGATCGAAAAGACCCATACTTAATAAATCGAGTATGGGTTCTTGTATTGAAAGTATCCCCATATCTATCACGAGCAACTTACCCTGGCTGACAATAATTGTTCTTCCACCTATACTTGCAGGCCTATTAATACCATTGCTTCCGTATGGGGGTAATAGAATCGTTCGATGGTATACCCTAGGCGTCTGTGTATTAGAATTTCTTACAATAACCTATACCCTTCACTGCCAGTTCCGCATCAGCGATGAATCGATCCAATTGAAAGAAGATTATAATTGGATCAACACCATCGACTTCCACTGGGGATTGGGAGTTGATGGACTATCCATGGGGCTTATTCTACTAACAGGATTTGTTACTACTTCAGCAGTTCTAGCGGCTTGGCCGGTTACACGAAATCCGCGCTTATTCTACTTCTCGATGCTGGCAATGTATAGTGGTCAGATAGGATTATTTGCTTCTCGAGATCCTTCACTCTCCTTCCTTATGTGGGAATTGGAACTAATTCCTGTTTATTTACTCCTACTCGTGCGGGGCGGTAAGAAACGTATATATTCGGCCACAAAGTTTATTTTGTACACCGCAGGCGGTTCCATATTTATCTTGCTGGGATCCCTGACAATGGGTCTTTATGGATCTTACGGACCATCATTCGATCTTCGAATATTGACTAATAAATCGTATCCCATAGCATCGGAGATAATACTATATCTAGGTTTCCTGATAGCCTATGCTGTGAAATTACCAATACTTCCCCTTCATACCTGGTTACCAGATACTCATAGCGAGGCACATTATAGTACATGTATGCTTTTAGCGGGAATTCTTTCAAAAATGGGAGGGTATGGTTTGATCCGTATCAATATGGAATTGTTACCCCACGCTCATTCCATCTTTCCACCATGGTTGGTAACAATAGGAGCGATTCAGATTGTTTATGCATCCTTAATCTCCCTCAGTCAACGCAATCTGAAGAGAAGGATAGCTTATTCATCAGTTTCTCATATGGGTTTTGTGATCATTGGGATTGGTTCCATAAGCAGTGTGGGCCTTAATGGAGCCATACTACAAATGATTTCTCACGGATTGATCGGTGCAGCACTATTCTTCTTAGCAGGGACAGGTTATGATAGAACACGTACTCTCCTCCTCGATCGACTGGGAGGATTAGCTACACCGATGCCTAAACTATTCGCTATGTTTAGTGCCTTTTCACTGGCATCTCTCGCATTACCGGGCACAAGTGGTTTCGTGGCAGAATTAATGGTATTCCTAGGAGTAATTACCAATCAAGATTATTCTTATACTTTCAAGGGAATTATTGTAGTAGTAGGAGCGATTGGAACAATACTAACCCCTATCTATCTGTTATCCATGCTACGCCAAATGTTTTATGGGTATAGAATCTCCAACCTTCTGGTGCCACATCTAATAGATTCTGGACCGCGAGAAATTTTTACTTTAGTCTGTCTCCTACTACCAATAATTGGTATTGGTTTCTATCCCAATTTAGTGTTATCTTTATGGAACAGCAAAGTGGAATCCATTACATTCCGATACCATTGATGCAAGCATAGTATTATTTCACAGTACCGTGCGAATGTATTATACGTCCCTATACCAGTTCATACCCTTCGTGTAAATTCATTCATTGTGAAGATACGGATAATATTCCCCTGCTTTTGGTGGATGGGATAGTAGTGAATAATACCCATCCCGGGGGATCGTATTGTATAAACCCCATTCATGGGGTCATATTACTCGATCGGTCGGGACCGATTCTGCACCATCCACATGAGATAGATAAGATAAAAAAAATGTAATTTATGGTACCAACTGAACGATCGATTCGAATTAGCCAACCATAACTATGCAAACCTATTCCCAACAGATTGACTCCTGAGTAACGGATCCAAACCGGTGAAGATCCCAGAGCAGCTACAATTGCAGATCCTTTCCTCCGCCAACCCTTGGTCATCCTAGTATGTGAATGAATTGCATATATGAGCCATGTAATGAATGCCCAAGTCTCTTTAGGATCCCAACTCCGATAGGATCCCCATGCTTCATTAGCCCATACTGCTCCAGAGAGAATACCGATAGTTAGGAGAGGGAAACCCAAGCCGATAATGCGATAACTCCAGTGATCTAATTGCTGAATCGAATCCGCTTTATGAAGATTCACGGATGACAGATAAAAAAAGTTTCTCGAACAATCACCCAGTCGCGTATACAAGTAGCAATTCTTACCGGGTAAGAAGGACCGGGTGGAATAATTGTTAGATACGGAAGGATCCGGAGATGTTTCGGATACAGCGACTAATAAGGTTATTGCTAATAGGGATCCACACGGAATGGTTGCGTAACTCAATAGCATCATACTCACATGCATCATTAACCAATGGGATTGCGAAGCAGGTACTAACATTGTAGATTGTTGCATTTCTTCGGGAAGACCCAAAGTAGCAAAACCATGAGTCAGCATAGCACTTGGTGCGGTAATTGCACCTAACCAATCATTCTGATCTCTGCGATCCAGTAATAGATTCATCGAAGATAGACTCCAGGAGAGAAACATGGAGGATTCATACAAATTACTCAATGGTAAATGCTTGGGGTAGGACCAACGAATCATCAAAGATGTTGTTACACAGGCAAGAGCAATTGCCATACTCCCCCTGCCCAAACTACTCAGATTTCTGCTCCTATATACCAGATTCCCCCAATAAAATAGAGTACCGAGTAGGAAGAGGTGGAAAGGTATATGAACGAGTATATGTTCTATGGTAGTATATATCATAATGCATCAATCCACCCGCGTTAAGACGATCGTATGAATATTGGGAAAGGACTATCGAGAGAGATAATACCATATCCTTCTGCAGGATGAGGATATTCTTTCCACCCCAAGCCCGGGGTATCAGTATTTGAATGGAATATCCATGAATAACATGCCGCTACTCGGATTCGAACCGAGATGCAATAGCACTGCTTCCTAAGAGCAGCGTGTCTACCAGTTTCACCATAGCGGCTCGCAGGGATAATGGTAGCATAGTCCATGGCAGATCGTCAATCTATTATTCCCCCTCACCAGAGCAGTTTGATGTGTGTGCATTGGGTAGTATCGCCCGGAAAGTGAAAGGATTTCAAGAAATGCTTCCCTCGGAACGGAATATAGCGCAGCTCGGTAGCGTGCCATCTTGGGGTGGTGGAGGCCGCAGGTTCAAATCCTGCTATTCCGAGGAGGGATTAATAATACTATCCGGTTCGGTTGGAACAATAGGTGAAAAACTATCGAATCACTTGATTCTGGTACTATTGGACAGGGACGAGTAGTAATAAGCTACGTCGGAATCACAATTTAATTTTTTTCTCCAAGGACTGAACCAGATGGTTAAGTCCTTAGAGAGAAGGGGGTGCTCAAATGTTTACGTTCCGAATGATTCCCGGATATTCACCCTACCCCACTATCACTCGTGCCACGTGTCGAATTAATGAAGAATGAATCTATCCCGACGATGTAAATGATTGGATTCGGACGCACTGTATCAATCGAACCCATTGAAGGAACGAAAGGGGAAAGTAATTGATTCATTCCCATCGTTCGTGACAGAGTGAGGAAGGTGAGGTGGTAGAATAAAATCCCCGATTGGGCCGATTATATCGATTATCTCGGCAATCACCGATAGGGAGTAAAAAGTAGCATACTCACTCGTAGCCTATTCGGGAGGGAAGGATCATCCGAGTAACCATAATACCTTATTTGGATGAGTCGGAAGGTTTATTGTTCGTTGCGTAGTAGAAACTCTTCGACCGGCCAGTCAGAATGGATTGAGCCAGGGAAAAAGCTTTCGATGCGATTACATCGGTTTTCTCTCTCCAAACACTCCTACGAATTTTCTTTTTCGATTTGGAAGTACGTTTCTTTGGAACCGCCATACTGAATAAGCCCTCCGATCCTATTGGTGGGATGATACATGCTTGTGCCAATACCTAAACCGATGCAGTTTCATAATCGAAAAGGTAGGTAAAGGTAAAAGAGGAAGAAGGAGGAATGTGAGGGTGTTAGCGTGGTAAAACTATTCAAAAATTTTCGACTTAAAAGTTTGGGTTCGATCCATTACCGATAGAATTCCTCCCCATCCAAACGGATCGAATCGACTACAAATCGAACCAAATCTTGCCGATACCCCAACTTACGCCGCATTTTCTTCTTGGAATGCATCTTGTAAATCGTTATTTTCCTACCATGACAAGGCTGCAAAATTCTCCCTTTGACAATTGCACCTTTTAACCAGGGATGCCCGGAGTTAGTAGCGGATTCGTGACGAATCAAAAGGACTCGATGGATTGATATCTCAGTGTTCGGATCTAACGTTCCAGGTTTCAACGGTGCGAAGTGGCAAACATCATAGAACCTACCCGGTTCCACTCGGAGTTGCTCACCCCCAGTCTCAATTATTGCGTATGTACTCATTCTTAAACTCCTTCGGGTGGGAGGATTTTGTATTCTCCCCCCGACCAGATCAGTCTCAATCTGAATGATTGAATTTTGAGAAGTATCTCGGATAGGTTCCATCTTTGTCAAGTTCCGATACGAATATTCCCCAATAGTATGGTATGGTAACGTAAAAGCCCATCCATGAGTATGGTGTATAATTGATTCATTCAGTGGGGATTAGTATATATCGATCATTCATGATTGGTTCATCCATCCCGCACCGAAGATAAGTAATTCTATTAGTTACCATCCCATACCATCAAATGATTGAGGATTCGTATCCAATAAATCTTTATTTCAATGCTTTTATGGAATCATTATACAAACACGTTCGGATTGTACCTCTATGTCCATTTGTAGCTTCTGTTCCAATCGGATCAAGTTTATTTCTCTCCCCAGAAGCCACTAAGAGTCTTCGTCGTATATGCGCTACCCTTAGCACTTTCTCGTTAGGTATATCCATGGTTATATCCTTCAATCTTTTCTGGCAACTAATCAGTGGTAGTCCCATTTACCAAAGCTCATGGTCTTGGATTCTCTACAAGGATCTATCCCTGGAAGTAGGTTTTTCGATTGATCCGCTCACTCCCACTATGCTGATACTAGTCACTACTGTAGGGGTTTTGGTTATGATTTACAGTGACAGTTACATGTCCCACGACCAGGGCTATGTTAGGTTCTTCGTCTATCTCAGTCTCTTCACTGCCTCTATGCCAGGATTAGTTATTAGTCCTAATTTGATACAGATATATATTTTCTGGGAATTAGTGGGAATGTGTTCTTATCTATCAATAGGTTCTTGGTTCACCCGTCCCGGTGCAGCAAATGCTTGTCAGAAGGCTTTCGTAACAAATCGTATAGGAGATTTCGGATTATTATTAGGTATACCAGGTATTTATTGGGCAACGGGTAGTTTCGAAATTTACGACCTATCCGAACGATTCAATGGGTTAATTGCTAAGAGT